TGCACGTATAGAGATTCAAAAAAGAATCGATCTGATCCAGGTCATAATCTATATGGGATTTCCTAAATTATTAATCGAAAATCGGCCACAAGGAATCGAAGAATTACAGACTAATCTACAAAAAGAGTTTAACTGTGTAAACCGAAAACTCAATATTACTATTACAAGAATTGCAAAGCCTTATGGAAATCCTAATATTCTTGCAGAATTTATAGCCGGACAATTAAAAAATAGAGTTTCTTGTCGCAAAGCAATGAAAAAGGCTATTGAATTAACCGAACAAGCAGATACAAAAGGAATTCAAGTACAAATTGCAGGGCGCATTGATGGAAAAGAAATTGCACGCGTCGAATGGATCAGAGAAGGCAGGGTTCCCCTACAAACCATTCGGGCTAAAATTGATTATTGTGCCTATACAGTTCGAACTATCTATGGCGTATTAGGTATCAAAATTTGGATATTTATAGATGAAGAATAAAAAAACTTTCCTTGGCTTTTCTTTTTTTTTACCCCCCCAATCCAACAAAAAATAAGAAACTCGTTCATTTTTTTGATTGAAGATAAAAAAAAAAGAGCTCGTAATTCTTTAATTCTATAGGGTTGAATAAAAATTCGATTAAATAAATGTTTGATATAATTGCTATGCTTAGTGTGTGACTCGTTGGTTTTTTTAGGAATAAGGTTCAAAAAAAAAAAAGCCTCCCTAATATGAACTAATAACTATAGAACTAAGAACCAACTCATCACTTCGCATTATCTAGATCCAACAAAGCAGTCAAGATATGATAAATTTTTCATATCATTGTAGCAACTGAAATTTGTTTTGCATAAACTAAAAAAGCAAAAAATATTATTCTAAGGTGTGAACCGGAATATAGAAAAAGATGTGGATAGAGGGGTGAGAGAAAGAGAGAAAAAAATATAAATGATATAGAATTCCAATATGTAAGGTCTATGAGTCATTTAGTCATCTCATAAAAGACAATGTAATAAAGCATCAATACTGATTCATACATAATTAAATGATAGATTATAGAACAAAAAATCAAGAGCCTTTAGCCAATAAAGACTGAGAAAATTGACTCAAGAACAAATTTCATTAAGAGCTCCGTTGTAACATTAAGACCTAACCATTAAACAAGAAGCGATGGGAACGATGGAACCCATGAATGCAGAAGATTTTATTGAAACCAAATCCTAACGATTCATTGGTCGGGATGGCGGAAGGAACCGAGAAAGAATTCATCTATTCTGATCTGAGACGTAATGAATTAACCTTACAACTGAAATAGATAGTAGAGTAAATATTCGCCCGCGAAAACATTCTTTTTTGGATTGCTACATTTTGAATATTTTGAATCCCTTTTTCGCGAGGAGCTGGATGAGACGAAACTCTCACGTCCGGTTCTGTAGTAGAGGTGGAATTCAGAAAGAACCATCAACTATAACCCCAAAAGAACCAGATTCCGTAAACAACATAGAGGACGAATGAAGGGAATGTCTTATCGAGGTAATCATATTAGTTTCGGTAAATATGCTCTTCAAGCGCTTGAACCCGCTTGGATCACATCTAGACAAATAGAAGCGGGGCGCCGGGCAATGACACGAAATGCACGTCGGGGTGGAAAAATATGGGTACGTATATTTCCCGACAAACCAGTTACAGTAAGACCCACAGAAACACGTATGGGTTCAGGTAAAGGCTCTCCAGAATATTGGGTAGCTGTTGTTAAACCAGGTCGAATACTTTATGAAATGGGTGGAGTCGCAGAAAATATAGCCAGAAAAGCCATTTCAATAGCAGCATCCAAAATGCCTATCAAAACTCAATTTATTATTTTGGGATAAGAATGTAGAATCAAAGAAAATAAATCCTGGGAATGAAAAATGCAAGGTTTATTTTTTTTTTGACAAAAAATATTTCTTTCTTTTTCTTCGCCCTTTGCATTGAAAGAACAAACAAAAAAATGATTCAACCCCAGACACGTTTGAATGTAGCAGATAACAGTGGGGCTCGAGAATTGATGTGTATTCGAATCATAGGAGCTAGTAACCGCCGATATGCTTATATCGGTGACGTTATTGTTGCTGTGATTAAAGAAGCAGTACCAAACATGCCCCTAGAAAGATCAGAAGTGGTCAGAGCTGTAATTGTACGTACCTGCAAAGAACTTAAACGCGACAATGGTATGCTAATACGATATGATGACAATGCCGCAGTTGTCATTGATCAAGAAGGAAATCCTAAAGGAACTCGCGTTTTTGGTGCGATCGCCCGGGAATTGAGACATTTAAATTTTACTAAAATAGTTTCATTGGCGCCCGAGGTATTATAATAGTCTTAAAATATAAGATGAGACTATGGTATAGTTATAGTCGGGTATTGGAAAGAAATAGATTCAAATTAATTTAGTAGTTTAGTAGATTGTGTTTCACGCATATACCTTTAATTTAATAATATAATTTTTTTTCATAAAAAAAAAATTAAGTAAAAAAACATGTTGATTATATAAAAATTTGGGGGCAACAAGAATTTTAGTCCATCATGAGTAGGGACACTATTGCTGATATACTAACCTCTATACGCAATGCGGATATGGATAGAAAAAGAGTAGTTCGAATAGCATCTACTAATATCACCGAAAACATTGTTAAAATCCTTTTACGAGAAGGTTTTATCGAAAATGTGAGGAAACATCGAGAAAGCGACAAATATTTTTTGGTTTCAACCCTGCGACATACAAGAAATAGAAAGGGGCCCTATAGAAATATTTTAAATTTAAAACGGATCAGTAGACCTGGTCTACGAATCTATTCTAACTATCAAAGAATTCCTAGAATTTTGGGTGGAATGGGCGTTGTCATTCTTTCTACTTCTCATGGTATAATGACAGATCGGGAGGCTCGACTAAAAGGAATAGGCGGAGAAATTTTGTGTTATATATGGTAATCCTTCTTATATCTGCATTGGATCCGAAACTTTCTATTTGTTGTGAAAAAAAAAATGCGGAGTATAGAATCTTGTTCCTCCTACATTATGCTATGTTCCGAGCTCCTTTAGATAATGAAGATCTTAATCTAGGTTATATTTCAGGAAAGATCCGGCATAGTTTTATACAGATACTGCCAGGAGATAGAGTCAAAATTAAAGTAAGACATTCTGATTCAACCAGAGGGCGTATCATTTATCAACTCCCCAACAAAGATTCGAGGGATTCGGTGGTTTTTCTTTTTCAACTTTCACATTAGTTTCCGTGGGACTACGATTCAAAATTAAGTTTAAGGAATTAAAAATATGAAAATAAGAGCTTCTGTTCGTAAAATTTGTGAAAAATGTCGACTAATTCGTAGACGGGGACGAATTATAGTAATTTGTTCCAACCCGAGACATAAACAAAGACAGGGATAGTGTAAAAAAGACTCTCTAAAAGACCCGATGTACAAATAAAAAAGATTTGTTTTGACAAGAAATGGATATATCCATATATCTATATGACTTATATTTATGAGATGATAAAATATGGCAAAAACTATACCAAAAATGGGTTCGCGTAGGAATGGACGTATTGGTTCACGTAAGAATACACGTAGAATACCAAAGGGAGTTATTCATGTTCAAGCAAGTTTCAATAATACCATTGTGACTGTTACAGATATAAGAGGTCGGGTGGTTTCTTGGTCTTCGGCCGGTACTTGTGGATTTCGGGGTACAAGAAGAGGGACACCTTTTGCTGCTCAAACGGCAGCTGGAAATGCTATTCGTACAGTAGTCGATCAAGGTATGCAACGAGCAGAAGTCATGATAAAAGGCCCCGGTCTCGGAAGAGATGCAGCATTACGGGCTATTCGTCGAAGTGGTATACTATTAACTTTCGTCCGGGATGTAACTCCTATGCCACATAATGGCTGTAGACCTCCTAAAAAAAGACGCGTGTAAAAAAAAATATATTAAAGAAATTTCAAGAGAAATAAATGATTCGATCAAATAATATTATATTACTATGGTTCGAGAGAAAGTAACAGTATCTACTCGGACACTACAGTGGAAGTGTGTTGAATCAAGGACAGACAGTAAGCGTCTTTATTATGGACGCTTTCTTTTGTCTCCACTTATGAAAGGTCAAGCCGACACCATAGGCATTGCGATGCGAAGAGCTTTGCTTGGAGAAATAGAAGGAACATGTATCACACGCGCAAAATCTGAGAAAATACCACACGAATATTCTACCATAGTGGGTATTCAAGAATCAGTACATGAAATTTTAATGAATTTGAAAGAAATAGTATTGAGAAGTAATTTATATGGAACTTGTGATGCGTCTATTTGTGTTAAGGGTCCTGGGTATGTAACAGCTCAAGATATAATCTCACCACCTTATGTGGAAATCGTTGATAATACACAACATATAGCTAGCTTGACAGAACCTATTGATTTTTATATTGGATTACAAATTGAGAGGAGTCGAGGATATCGTATAAAAAGTGAAACTAACTTTCAAGGCGGAAGTTATCCTATCGATGCTGTATTCATGCCTGTTCGAAATGCAAATCATAGTATTCATTCTTATGGGAATGGAAATGAAAAACAAGAGATGCTTTTTCTCGAAATATGGACAAATGGAAGTTTAACTCCTAAAGAAGCGCTTCATGAAGCATCCCGGAATTTGATTGATTTATTTATTCCCTTTTTCCATATAGAAGAAGAAAACTTAAATTTAGACGACAATAAACACAAGGTTACTTTACCTCTTTTTACCTTTCATGATAAATTGGTTAAATTAAAGAAAAACAAAAAAAAAATAGCATTGAAATATATTTTTATTGACCAATTAAAATTGCCTCCCAGAATCTATAATTGCCTCAAAAGATCCAATATATATACATTATTAGATCTTTTGAATAACACTCAAGAGGATCTTATGAAAATTGAACATTTTCGTATAGAAGATGTAAAACAGATATTGGGCATTCTAGAAAAGCAGTTTGAAATGGATTTACTG